AAAGAGATCTAAAAGAAAAAAATATTTTTTCTAAGATTATCTTTTCGTCCACTTAATATCGATATCGTATTTTTCCTCAAGAAATATTTACTTTATATTATATTGGTCGGCCAATCTTCTTAATTCATAAAATCAGAATTTCAATAAGATATATGTTTACGACGTGTGAGTAAATAAAAAACCGGAGAAACGATTCTACCTTACAATTTATTATATTCAACAATTGACCAAAAGAAAATATTCTAAATAAAATAATAAATTGCATGAACTTAGATCAATCAAATAATTATATTTCTATGCAATCATTGGCCCTAATCAATTTAAATTTAATTTGCCCATTTTGATTAGATTGTATTCGGTTGGAATGCTGATAACGAAAACGGAAGGAAGAAAAAAATTTACAAAACAAAAACGGGATTCCTAAAAAAATAGATTGATTCTCAAATCTGATTGAATTTACTGGTTTACGTTATGGAAGAAAGACATGTATATGTGATATTAGATATTGCTAGTTATATATGAATTAAAGATATATTTCATTTCCCCTACTACTCTAGGGGGTGCCAACAGAAGCCCTTTCGTCTCGTTGAGACTGTGACTTGCCTGAATAAACAGACAAAATCAAGAAAAGATGAAAGAATTGTGAAATAACAGTTCGGAACCAAGAAATGGAAAAACGAGAATTCTATGGATTCGCGAAGACTCTGTGGATAGAAACGAAAAAGGATATATCGAAGTAGTTCTGATAATTCAATAATATTATTACTATTACTGAAATTCGAAGTTCTTAGTTACTTCGACTAGATTAATCCTATCGATGGAATAATTAAGTCATAATTCATTGTTTGATTGTATCATTAACCATTTCTTTTTGTTGGTACGAGGAACTTATCATGAATCCACTGATTTCTGCTGCTTCCGTTATTGCTGCTGGATTAGCCGTAGGGCTTGCTTCTATCGGACCTGGAGTTGGTCAAGGTACTGCTGCGGGTCAAGCCGTAGAGGGTATCGCGAGACAGCCCGAGGCAGAGGGAAAGATACGAGGTACTCTATTGCTTAGTCTAGCTTTTATGGAAGCTTTAACAATTTATGGATTGGTTGTAGCATTAGCACTTTTATTTGCGAATCCTTTTGTTTAATCTTAGAAATAGGAAAAATACATATTTTTCCTATTTTATTTTCGTGGACTTGTCGTTTGCTTTTTCAAATTAGATCAAGATTTCACTCCTACAATTACTTATTCGTTGAGAAAATAACCTACGTTAGGGAAGGGCTGATTTGCAGATGAGGAATTAGTATACCAGCTCGCTTTCATCCTTCCCGTTCGTAGTACAAGGAAAAATATTTTCTGAGGGTGTTCCAACAATCAAGGGGTAGTTCATAGTTTATAACTATAAATAAACTATAACTCGAATATTTTTTGACTCGATTTCAAAAAAAAAAGAGGGGCAAAGTGATAGAAAAAGAACTTTGGTCGATTTTTTAGTCTATCTATAAGAGGAGATTATATGAAAAATGTAACCGATTCTTTCGTTTCTTTAGGCCACTGGCCATCTGCCGGGAGTTTCGGATTTAATACCGATATTTTAGCAACAAATCCAATAAATCTAAGTGTCGTGGTTGGTGTATTGATCTTTTTTGGAAAGGGAGTGTGTGTGAGTTGTTTATTTCAAGAATAGGCTGGATCCAACCAGCTGTACCCTTTTCCGTTATAATTAGGAAAGAGTTATAATTAGGAAAGAAAGGTGCATGATCCTGCGAATTACTTCTGAAGAAATTAAGAAATGATATGTAAGAACCATCACATTTCGCGATTAATTGGCAAATCCACTTTGATTCTCTAGCAACCAATAATGTGGGACTGTTAAGATGGTTAAAGCAAATCGTTTGAAGTCTAGACACAGCATGGTACTCTTTCTACCACTATGTTAATATAGAGATCGTTTTCAAATGAATATTTTATCGATATAGGACACTCATCTTGATAAAATAATTTGAACCGCTTATTCTAAAATAGGCATTTTCCCTCTTTTATCTAATGCTGAATCGACGACCTATGCCTTAATGTAAATGTATAAGTAAGAAAAATCTTTTGGATTTGAACTGAAGAAAAAAAAAAGAAACAACTTTGCTGACAATTACATATTTTTGATTTTGTCAGAAGAGTCCTCCAAATATTTTGGTTTTGCATTAGATTCGTGTTTTTTTTTTTACTTTTTTTTGGACTATGAATAAAGAAGAGAGGATAGGCTCATTACATTCATAAAAAAAGCTATGAGGATTTACCAAGTAATTGAGCGTGAGAGCCAAATGAATCGAAAGATTCATGTTTGGTTTGGGAAGGGGTTATGGAAGCTTTCAAATGAACGGAATTATAATCTACTTTCATTAAGTGATTTATTAGATAATCGAAAACAGAGGATCTTGAATACTATTCGAAATTCAGAAGAACTCCGTAAGGGAGCCATTGAACAGCTGGAAAAAGCCGGGGCCCGCTTAC